TATCTATTAGAAATGAGTTTTCTAGCATTTGACTACGTATCACTAAAGGATTTAATCGCAAACTTGACAGATAACCCAGAAACTCTAAATTATCTTTAGATAATTGATTTATATTGACTTTTTGCGGTTGAAACCATATGGAAAAATAACATTGCCATAAATTAACAAAAAAATATTTCCATTTATTCATCAGAAGCGGTGTATCCTTTGTTGCCAGAATGCATTTTCCGTGATATCTAACATAATGTATGAAAGGATCCTTGAGCAACCCTAGGATCGCCGGAAAATTATTAACAAAGACTTTTAAAAAATGTTGTATTTTTCCATAGAATAAAATTCGCTCAAAAAGGACTTCATAAGATGTCGATCGTAAATGAGAAGACCGCTTGCGTAGAAAAAAAAAGATGGATTCGTATTCACATACATGAGAATTATATAAGAACAAGAAAAATCTTGGATTCAAAATTGATTTTTTTTTTATATCAAAATTATTCCAATTGCAAGACTCGTATAAACAGAACCGAAAAAAATGCAAAGAAGAGGCGTCTTTTACCCGGTAACGTAGGGTTTGAACCAAGATTTCTAAATGGATGGGGTAAGGTATTAGTACATCTAACACATAATTAAAACGTGAGAATTTGTCTTCTAAAAAGGGAAATATTGAATGAATTGATTGTAAATTAAAAGATTTTTTTAATTGTTTTCCTTCGAAAAAGGATCCTAATCTTAGGGAAAAAGGAATTTCTACAATCACTGCAAATAAAACAGATATCATTTGATAATAGAAAAGATTGGTATGCCCCAAAAAGGGATTTTGGTTCAAATCCTTAGTGGGAATAATAAAACGATTCTGTTCAGACATCCGCAAAATTAAGCGTTTCACAATTAGTGAACTATATTTTTTGTCATAATCCGTATTTTCCAAGAAAATAGAGCGATTTCTATTTAATCTATTTAAACCATGATCATAAGCAAGTACATAAATATACTCCCGAAAAAAAAGTGGATATAGAAAACTCTGTTGCCGAGCCCCATCGAACTCTAAATATCCCTGAAATTTCTCCATTTGGATTGAAATTCGATTTGAACTGAAAGTAAAGTCTTTTTTATTGAGTTCTGAAATGACACATAGTGCGATACGGTCAAAATGAGGTATTAGACTACGAAAGCAATAGATACCTCATAAACAGGTAGACTGCTAACCGGATTCTCTATCTTTAATAGGTTTCTGTTAGTTATATTATAGAATAACAAAACAAAATGATTAGAAATCCTTTATTTTTTTAACCTAATCGCTCTTTTGATTTTGGAAATATATATATTTTTTATCAATATACTGCTTCTTTTACACATCCATCTCCAGCCTAACCCAAACGGACTAGGGAAAAAAATAATTAGGACTCATGAAAAAATTGATAATAACACGCAAGAAAAAAATTCCTTCCCATACCCGTATTAGGCACTAATCTATTTTTAACATTTAATTAGATCGGGTAATTTTTCAAATTACGAATGGAAGCTCGTTTCTTTTTTTTTTCCTGGAATCAGGAAACCTGGTTTTTTTATCCATCCATTTATATTTATTCACTCGACCCAAATTGTAATTCTTTTTTTTTTTGTTCGACACCGAAAATAAGCTTGTACCGATCAGGAAAGCAAAAAAAAATGTTATCTGAATTCTCCCTTGATACGACATGCTATTTTTTCCATTCATTCCTTTCAGGATCAGTCGTGGTCTTACAAACTCTACCGTAGATCTGTACGAATTTTTTTCTTCATACAAATGTGTAAAAGATGCTAGTCGCACTTAAAAGCCGAGTACTCTACCGTTGAGTTAGCAACCCAAAAAAAAAAAAAAAAGTACTGCAAATATGTAGATACAACCAGAATAAAGAAAAAAAAGAAAAATCCAGTCATGTGTGCGTCCGGGATAAATAGATCTATTTCTCTATGAGAGAATTATATTTGGTCGACACACTGTTGTCAATATGATTGTGAATTTTTAATATAGCGAAAAGAAAAAAATAACAAAGCTTAACCCCTTGGTTTGTTAGTTCATACAATGAAGGAAAACTAAGCCAGTTAGGGTAATCTCAAATCTTTTTATACTTTTTTAGCCCCCTTTTTTTGGCCTTTAATTTTTTATGAATAATGAATAAATTATTAATATTAATAATATATATATTAGTTTTATTCATAATAAATATATTATTTTATATTAAATATATTATTTTATATACAGTATTTTTTTTATACAATAAAATTGTGTATTTATACAACAATAAAATTGTGTATTTATACAAAAATTATAATTTATATAGATCCAAAATTATTTTCATAAATTTATTTATTATTATAAAAAATAGTAATTGTTAACAGGGTTTTTATTAGTATTCGTACCTTAGTAGGAATACTAATAAATCGAAATTCTAAAAAAAAAATATTATGGAAGCGAAAGAGGAGGAAAGAAAAGAGTAGATCAAATTTGATACCAAGCTATATACGAGTCTTTCACATCCTCTTTTTTATATTTCATTAATTCAATTTCGTTTTATTAAGACTTAATTCTGTAAAAATCCCTGCCTTCTTTGAAATATCGTGAACTGTTCTTGTTGGTTGAGCGCCTTTTTTAAGGAAATCGAGAATAGCAGGAAGATTTAAATAAGTTTGATTTGTTATTGGATCATAAAAACCCACCTTCCGAAGATCTCTTCCTTCTCTTCGGGATCGAACATCAATTGCAACGATTCGATAAACGGCTCATTGGGATAGATGTATATGAATAATACCCCCCCCCTAGAAACGTATAAGAGGCTTTGGCCTCGTACGGCTCGAGAAAAAATTGAACGAGTATAAATTAAATCTCTGTATAAAATACAAATATTAGATAGATTAATAAAAACATTAAATCAATTAGCCAGTATTGAAACCTTAAATAGTTTTTTCCATAAAAAGAATTCGTAACATTATTACTCTCGTAACTCAAGTTAAATAACTCTCAAATATCTCAACAGAGAATCCTTAAGTACTCTTTTTATTGAGTAGTCTCTAACCCTTTTTTGTTTGGCTCGTTTTTTAGAATCAATTTTGATTCTTCATTCTGATCTAGTTGTTCAAACAATTTAAAACTGGATTTCCTTGTTTCAGGATTCTTTATCCTTACTTTGAATCTTTGGGTTTAGACATGACTTCGGTGATCTTGAATCGTTTTATTAAAAAGGGCAGCAACAAGCCCCTTATTTTGTTTATGATTTATTTTATTTCTATCAAAAAATCATACAAACGCTTGATTCACGCATGATAGACTTTTGATTCAAAGAATTTTACAAATTAAAGAAAATTTTATTTTTCCATTGTAAAATAGCTTGAAAGGTCTTTTTCAATATATTCAATATAAAAATAAAAATACTTACGAAGTTGTTCCAACTTAGTGATTCGCACTAACCCTAGATCCTTACTCCTGCGAAAGGAAAAAAAACTTTCTATTCTCCTCGAGCTCCATCCTGTACTCTCTTTTTTTTTACAAAAATATAGAACACAAAATGTCGAGCCAAGAGCACCTATATTCCTATATAAAAAGTGGCGGATCAAAAAATCCACAGCAGATCATGTCCTTCAATTCAAGTCGCACGTTGCTTTCTACCACATCGTTTTAAACGAAGTTTTACCATAACATTCCTCTAGTTTGTGTAATTGATTCAATTCTGGAATCATGAATAGTCATAGTTCAGTCAGTATATCGTAATCTATACTTTTTCTTTCTCTATGAATGGAATAGTGAATTTACGCGTAAAAGGTTCAGTCAGAATTCAAATGAATCCCATATCAGATTGTATATATGTAAAATCGAAATTTGAATATAAATATATATTTATATATATAAATATATATTTTTTTTATTCGGTTGAAATGATGAAAAAAAGTTGATTTTTATTTTCATTTCAATATTTTATTCTTAAAATATATTGTATTTTTAAACAGAAATAGAAAGATGGTGTACAAAGGCAATAGAAAATTTATTCCGTAATGACTGTACTCTGGGACGGAAGGATTCGAACCTCCGAATAGCGGGACCAAAACCCGTTGCCTTACCGCTTGGCTACGCCCCATTTATATTTTTATTCAAGACTACTAAAAGAGTAGTATTGCTATTGGTTGTTCGTCAATTCAATTTAAGCCCAAATTAAAAATAGATTACACAGGTGCTAGAGTTTTGACACGTGTAGATAGCAAATCAAACTGACTTTATTGATCATTACATAGAATTCAATTAAGATATTGTATGAAAATATTATTTCTTTTATTCTCATAAGAGAATGAAAGGTTTTTTGATTGAGTAAGTTCAACAAAGTCTTTTTAGACTATCTTTCTTTATTTTTTCTTTATATAAAAAATATATTAATAACTCAATCAAAATTAAATTATCCACAAGAACACCAATTTTTGTTATGCTTAATATATTTAATTTGATCTGTATTTGTTTTAATACTGCCCTTTTTTCAAGCACTTTTTTAGTCGCCAAATTGCCTGAGGCCTACGCCTTTTTGAATCCAATCGTAGATGTTATGCCCGTAATACCTCTTTTCTTTCTTCTCTTAGCCTTTGTTTGGCAAGCAGCTGTAAGTTTTCGATGAAATTCTTAATACTGTACTTATAAAAATTCGCGGTTTTTTTCTTCCAACAATTTAAAAGATCAAAAAAATCTTGACGTATGAACGAACTCTCAATTCAAAATATTGAATTTTTTTGGTAGTCATACTAAATCTGGATCATTCTATTTCCTAAATTTTATCCTCTTTTCCCTAAAAAAAAGAACCTAATTAAATTCGAGCTCACAAAAATAAATCACTTTATTTTTTGGTATCAAAATTAGATATTTGGTATAAAAATAGAGAATCTATTCTCTTTTTTTTTGAAAAAAAAAAAGTAAGATCTTGGAGATTGTGTAATGCTTACTCTCAAACTTTTTGTATACACTGTAGTTATATTCTTTGTTTCTCTGTTCATATTTGGATTCCTATCTAATGATCCAGGACGTAATCCGGGACGTGAAGAATAAAAAAGCAAGGTTTTTTATTGCTTTATTTAATTAGTGGAAATGCTCGAATTTTATTTGTTTTTTTCTATTACACATCATCAAAAGGAGAAAGGGAAAGAGAGGGATTCGAACCCTCGGTACGATTAACTCGTACAATGGATTAGCAATCCAACGCTTTAGTCCACTCAGCCATCTCTCCTAATTGAAAAGGGATACTTATTAGGTTCCATTATAAAAAAAAGGCTTGAAAAAAACCTTCTCCACTTTATTCTTAAAAAGCTTTCTTTATTTGTATAGATTATTCTTTATATTATATAAATATTATATAATTTTTTTTTTCTTTTTTTTTTTTATCATCTATTTATATATATAATTATTTATATATAATAATATATATCACTATATATATATAACTTTTTTATAGAACTTTCTAGGTAATTCTATTTACACAAAAAATTTAGATAAATATTAGATAAAGAAAAGGCTCGAACTCGAAAGATAAATAAAAAAACCACAATAATAAAAATAGAGAATCCTCTTTTTTTGTCTCGTACAAACACAAGTAAAAGATCTTTTTTTTTTTTTAGCCTGGCCTGGTCAGTCCCCAGCCGGGCCTTTTTTTGTTAAAGTTAAAAGACTCATCCAATGGAGTTTTAGAAAAAAAAGATCTGAAATTGAAAAAAAAAAAAATGGAATCCGCTTTACTAATTTTATTAAGCCTACGCGTCGACGCTATAATTTTATAATTTTTTTTCTTTTTTTTTTTTTTACACCCCCGATTACTTTGTTCGACAAAAGGTCAATTTATATACAATAATTGCATTGTAGCGGGTATAGTTTAGTGGTAAAAGTGTGATTCGTTCCTTTAATCCCTTTAATAGTTAAAGGGTCTCTCGGTTTGATTCATCTTCCGATCAAAAACTTTATTTCTTAAAAGGATTTAGTCCTTTACCTTTCAATGAAAAATTCAAGGAAGATTATAAATTCTCGTAATTTGTATCCAAAGACTCTAATCAATTGTAAATTTGGATTATGAAATTCCGAAACATAATTTTTGAATTGGATGACTATTTACAATTCAATAAGTATAACAAGAGGATCCATGGATAAAGCTAGAAAAGTTTCTTTCTAATCGTAACTAAATCTTCAGTTCTATTAATTGTTTGGTATAGAAAAAATTGAAGCAAAATAGCTATTAAACGAGAACTTTAGTTTACTAAAGACATCGACATATTATATTGTTTTAGCTCGGTGGAAACAAAATACTTTTCCTAAGGATTCTCTTAAATAGAAATAAAGAACGAAGTAACTAGAAAGATTGTTCGGGTTCTCCCTTTATATCTTCTAGAAGGATCATCTATAAAGCAAAATTTTCTGTGAAAGCACCCAGACGGAAAAAAGCTAACATAGATGTTATGGGTCGAATTTTGATTTTGATTCTGTCGTATTTTATTTGGTAATTTCTCCATACATCATAAAGGAGCCGAATGAAACCAAAGTTTCATGTTCGGTTTTGAATTAGAGACGTTAAAAATATAAAAATGATCAATCAACGTCGACTAAAACCCTTAGCCTTCCAAGCTAACGATGCGGGTTCGATTCCCGCTACCCGCTCTAAGTTGTAAATTGCCCCCTTCCCGACAATTTTATGTATTAGAAAAGTCTAATAGCAATTGTGTATTGAAATGAATTCAATACACAATTGCTAAAAAGATTTCGCACCTTCTTTTTTTAACAACTATAAAGTCAAAAAAAGCGAAAAGCGTCCATTGTCTAATGGATAGGACATAGGTCTTCTAAACCTTTGGTATAGGTTCAAATCCTATTGGACGCAATATCAATATAGATATAAATATATTGATGTTTATCTATTATTTCCATTTATATATATATATTATAAAATATATTTTTATTTTTTTTTTAGAAAAAAGATAAGAAAGAATATAGAATAATAAATAAATTCTGAATGCTTTAATATTTATATAGTAAACAGATATTAGTTATATATTTCTTTATATTATATATATACTTAACTTAGATATACTTCTATTTATAAAATTTATTAATATTTTATAGAATTTCTTAAAATTTTAATTAAAGAATAAAATAAAAAAAAAAAAAAAGAAGGATCCATTTCCTTTTTTATACTTTCTCCTGAAGTATAAAACGTTCCAGTTGTTCTTGAATACCTTCTTTCAACAAGCTTTCTGCTTCAGCGGTTAATGTCTTGGTAGAGGATATGATTTCTTGTAACTGAGGTTTATTCGTTTTTAAGTAAGTGCGTAACTGAACGAGAAATTTTCTTACTTGTCCAATCTCTAATCCATCCAGATAACCATTTGTTCCGGTATAAATGGTCATTATCTGTTCTTCCACTGTGAGAGGGGCCGATTGAGATTGTTTCAGTAACTCACGTAATCGTTGACCTCTTGCCAATTGATTCTGAGTAGCTTTATCGAGAT